TATAGTTTATATAATATTTAATTTTTTAGCTGTATGTGCATTAGAGTGAGTATTTTGACCATGACTTGGTAATTTTGTTTTTAAACGTACTCCATGATAAGTATTTAACAAAATTTTTTGTTTTTTATTATTTTCAAATTGATAATGTAAATCATTATTGATTAAATAATATTTTGTTAAAAACATATTAAATGATTTTAAATTTGTTGGTGTTAAATTTTTAATTTTCATTGATGGATTATATCCCAATGAATGTAAAATATATTTTGCTTGCATAGTATTAATTCCATAAATTTTATTTAATATAAATAAAAGTGATTTATTTTTAAAATTAAAAATATTGTTATTAATATACATTTTATTTATCTCTTACTTTATATAAGATAATTTTATATATTATTACTAATATGTTACAAAATCAAAATTTAAAAAAAATTAAAATAGGTTTAAATAAAAAAAGTGGTCATAATTCTCAAGGTAAAATTACTGTCTATCATCATGGAGGTGGAAATAAAATTTGTTACAGAAATATTGATTTTTATTATCAACATAAATTTGGTAAAATTGTTTCAATTCAATATGATCCTAATCGATCAAGTTATATTGCATTAGCGTATAATTTGGAAACAAAACAATATTTTTATCGTTTAGCAACGCAAACTAGTAAAATAGGTGATATTATTCGAACTTATAATCGAGATGATTTATTAAAAATACATGAAATCAAAGTTGGTTTTTCGATGCCATTATATAATATTCCATTAAATGTTCCAATACATAGTATTGAATTATATCCAGGACATGGTGCATCATTAGTTCGAAGTGCTGGCAATTTTGCATATATTTTAAAGAAAGATACCTTTATAACAGGTTTCGCATATGTTAAATTAAATAATAAACGAATAAAAAAAATACCGTTATTATGTTTAGCAACAATAGGTCGCTTATCAAATATGTATCATGATTTAAACAATTATACAAAAGCTGGTACAATTCGTAATTTAAATTTTCGTCCCACAGTTCGTGGTGTAGCAATGAATCCAATAGATCATCCACATGGTGGAGGTGAAGGTAAAACTTCTGGAGGTAGAATATCAGTGACTCCATGGGGTTTCATTACTAAAGGTAGAAAAACTGTTAAAATTAAACAACATGAATAATAAAAAAAAATTTGACTTAAAGTTATACTTGGATATTTTACATAATAAAAAAAATTTAAAAACAGTTAAACGTAATGGTTTTATTTTACCAGAATATATTGATAAGATTATTTATGTCTATAATGGTATTACGTTTAAAAAAATTAAAATCACAGATAATATGGTAGGTACTAAATTTGGACAATATTGTCCATCTCGCAAAATAGTTATACATAAGAAAAAAAATAGTAAATGAGTCAGCGTATTAGTCCATTATTATTTAATACTTATTTATATACAAATTCAAAATGGTTTACTCAAAAAAATTTAAAATTTTCGTTAAATGAAGATTTACAAATACGCGATATTGTTCATATTATTTTTAAACAATCAATTATATCACAATATTTATTTTTAGATCGTGTCGTTATTTATAAATATAGTTCTAAAATCCGATTATATATTTATTTTATTTGCAATTTTACAAATTTAAAACAAAATTTAATTAAAAATAATATAACAACTCCTACATATTTATCAACTTATTTATATTATAAATATTTTGAATTATTACAAATTAAAAAAATTGAATTAATTAAATTATTACGACCGGTGATTAATTCGAATTTAACAATTTATGTTAATTATAAAAATTTAAATTCGATGTTTAATAAAATACAGAACTTAACTCAATCTACAACTTTTAATTCTAATTTAATCAAAGTATCTCGAACAACTAATTCAAAATATTTAAATATTACATATTTTAAAAGTTTACGTTATCTTTTATATGTACTTTGTTATCCTCAATTTACAATTTTAAATATTTCAGCTCAAAATTTAGCTAATTTAATATTTTATGAATTAGATAAATTAGATAATACTGTTAAAAATTATAATTTTTTGTTTTATACATTTTTTAATATTTTACGTGATCAATTAACTATATATTTAAAAGATGATTCATGTAAATTAAGTGGTATTCGTATTCAAATTAAAGGACGATATTTTTTAACAAAACGTAAAAAAATTTTTATTTTTAATATGGGACATTTAAACTTAAATCAATTAAAAATTTATAAAGATTATTATAGTTTAAATTTAATAAAAAGTACTGGAGCTAGTACAATTAAAATTTGGCTTAGCTATAAAAAATAAAATTTATGCTTTTAAAACCTCGTCGAACTAAACAATATAAAATACATAAAAATAGATTACATGGTTTAAATTATAATTCTAAAATTTTAACAAAAGGAGTTTATGGTTTAAAAGCACTTGATTATACACGTTTAACTTCTAAACAAATTGAAACCAGTTTTATTGCAATCAATCGTATTATTAATAAACAAGCTCGTGTGTATATTAATGTTTTCCCTGATATATCAGTAACAACAAAAAATATAGATTCACGTATGGGAAAAGGAAAAGGTGATATTAAATTTTGGATTTGTGCAATTAAACCAGGAAAAATTTTATTTGAAGTTAGTGATATTGATGCAACAATTGCCTATGCTGCTTTACAATATGGTGCTTCAAAACTACGAATTCGAACAAAAATCATTCAATTAAAAAAATTTCAATAATTATTAAAATGTTAAAACGTCGACAATTAAAAAGTTTTACTTTAAATTTTGGTCCACAACACCCAGCAACACATGGTGTTTTAAGATTGATTGTAGAATTAAGAGGTGAAATTGTTCAAAATGCTGATCCACATATTGGTTTTTTACATCGTGGTACAGAAAAATTAATTGAAAATAAAACATATTTACAAGCATTACCTTATTTTGATCGTTTAGATTATATTTCAATGATTGAAAATGAACATTGCTATGTTTTAGCAGTTGAAAAATTATTAAAATGTAATGTTCCATTACGTGCTCAATATATTCGTGTTATTTTTGCTGAAATTACTCGAATTTTAAATCATTTAATAGGTTTGGGATCACATGCTTTAGATATTGGATCTACTACTGTTATTATTTGGTTATTTGAAGAACGTGAAAAATTACTTGAATTTTATGAACGAGTTACAGGTGCTAGAATGCATGCTAATTATTTTCGTCCAGGAGGTGTTCGTCAAGATATTCCAGTAGGTTTTTTAAATGATTTATATATTTTTTGTACTGAATTTAATGAACGTTTAAATGATATGGAAGAATTATTAACTAATAATAGAATTTGGCGTGAACGTCTTGTTGATATAGGTGTTATTACAAAACAAGATGCATTAGATTTAAATTTAACAGGTGTTTTATTACGTTCAACTGGTGTGAAATGGGATTTACGTAAAACATTTCCATATGATGCTTATTCAAAAGTTGATTTTGATATTCCTGTCGGTACGAATGGTGATTGTTTTGATCGTTATATTATTCGTATTGAAGAAATGCGTCAAAGTGTCAGAATTATAAATCAATGTATTAATCAAATTTCAGAAGGGCCTATTAAAACTGATAATTATAAAATTAGTATTCCATCAAAAATACAAATTAAACAATCTATGGAATCTTTAATAGATCATTTTAAAATTTTTAGTGAAGGTTTTAAAGTAGATGCGAATGAAGTATATTGTTCCATTGAAGCTCCAAAAGGTGAATTTGGTATTTATTTAGTTTCTGATGGTTCAAATAAACCTTATCGTTGTCATTTAAAATCATCTGGATTTATTCATTTACAAAGTGTAGATTATTTAACGCGAGGTCATTTAATAGCAGATGTTACAACTGTTATTGGTAGTTTGGATATTGTTTTTGGTGATATTGATCGATAATATTAAATTAAAACAATTACGTCATTTTTTAAATTTAAATAAACTTTCTGTTTATGAACAATATAATTATGTTATTATTTGTTCTAATTTACATTTAACATCTGATTTTAAACAATTTTTAGTTCAATACCCACAAGTACAAATACAATTTTTTAAAAAATCAAAAAAAAATTCTTCTTTTACTTTACTTTTACCTTATTTAACAAGTTCATTAACAATATTTGGATTTAATGAAAATGATATTTTTTTTAAACTAGGAACATATGTTTCTAAAAATATTTTATTTATTAAACTTAATAATTCAATTTATTCAATAAATCAATTTAATAAAAATTCACAGAATTATATTCAATTTGAACAAACATTTAATTCAATTTATTTGAATTTAGTTCAAATTTTTTATTCGTTTTCATCATTATATAAATAAAAATGTATATTATTTTATTAACACTTATTTTACTTCCTTTATTAACAGCATTCTTTTTATTTTTTGTGAACAATAATAATAATAAATTAATTCGTACAATTTCTCTTTATAGTACAACTATTACTTTTTTTATTTCTATTTTTTTATTATTTTTATTTAATAAATCAACAATTTATTTTCAAGGTTTATATGAATGTAAATGGCTTAATTTTTTTAATATTAATTTTATAATTGGAATTGATGGAATTTCATTATTTTTTATTTTATTAACAACATTTTTATTTCCATTATGTATTTTATCAAGTTTTAATTATATTAAATTTAATTTCAAATTTTTTTATATAAACTTTTTATTTATGGAATCTATTTTAATTTTGGTATTTTCTTGTTTAGATATCATTTTTTTTTATGTATTTTTTGAAAGTGTTTTGATTCCAATGTATTTGATTTTAGGATTTTTTGGTTCTCGTGAACGTAAAATTTATGCATCTTATATGTTTTTTGTTTATACATTTGTTGGATCAGTTTTAATGCTTTTGGCAATTTTATTTATTTTTTATTATACTGGTACAACAAATTATTTAGTTTTATTGACATGTAATTTTGATCCATTTATTCAAAAAATTTTATGGATTGCTTTCTTTTTATCTTTTGCTGTTAAAGTACCAATGTTACCATTTTATATTTGGTTGCCTGAAGCTCATGTTGAAGCTCCTACACCAGGTTCGGTTATTTTAGCAGGTATTTTATTAAAATTGGGTACTTATGGTTTTATTCGTTTTTCTATACCTTTATTTCCTTTTGCTAATTTTTACTATACACCTTTTGTGTATACATTAAGTATTTTAGGATTAATTTATAGTTCAATGGTTGCTATTCGTCAAACAGATTTAAAACGTATTATTGCTTATGCATCAATTGCTCATATGAATTTAATTATGATTGGTTTATATACAAATAAAATTTATGGTTTGGAAGGATCATTATTACAAATGTTTAGTCATGGATTAGTTTCTGGTGCATTATTCTTAATTGTTGGTATTTTATATGAACGTTATCATACACGTTTAATAAAATATTATAGTGGATTAGTTCAAACTATGCCATTATTTACAGTTATTTTTATGTTATTTACATTAGCTAATATTGCTTTACCTACAACTAGTAGTTTTATAGGTGAATTTTTAATTTTTTTAGGAATTTTTAATACAAATACAACAATTGCGGTTTTTGCTATAATTAGTATGCTTTTTGGAAGTATTTATTCATTATGGTTATTTAATCGAGTATGTTATGGTAATATTCAAATTAATTTTATTAGTTTTTATCAAGATTTAAATAAACGTGAATTATGTATGTTTTGTATTATTTTACTCGTAGTATTTTTAATTGGATTATATCCTACATTCTTATTAGATTATTTGAATATGTCAGTTAGTTTTTTATTAAATTTAATATGTTGTTAATTTAAAACAGTGGTTACAAAAGCATTAAGAACAAAACCTGTTTATAAATTTTATTTTTACTATAAAAATTATAATTTTAGAAATTTTAAAATAAATTTAACATTTAAAAATAAGAAATGGTCTAATTTTAAATTATTGACACAACAACAACCCATATATTTATGTCATTTTCGTAAATTAAATATTAAACGATTTTATTATTATAAATTTAATAATAAACAGTTTTTAAAAAAATATTTAGTTAATTATAAAGAATATAATTTTAAAACACATATTATATCATTAAATTTTAAAACAATTGAACGTCGATTGGATTACAATTTATATAAAGCAAAATTTGTACCAAGTTTATTTGCTGCACATTTTTATATTACAAATGGCTATATTTTTGTTAATCAAAAATGTATTAAAAATTGTAATTTTATATTACAAACTAATGATCGAGTTACTATTCACTCAAAAATTTATAATATTTGTAAACAAACATTAATTAATACATTTTTAACAAAAAATGAAACATTAAATTATATAAAAAATTTAGAAATTGATTTTACAACTTGTTCGTTTATTTTTTTAAATAATAAAAATTATAATTTATTGACATTAGATAATCAATTAAAAAAAGTTGATTTTTTAATTAAAAAAAATTCTACTTTACAACAGAATAATTATTTTAAATTTTTTGATCATATTTTTAATTATTATTTATTTTATAATATAAAAATAAATTCACGGAGTCTTATAAATTCACAACAATTATCATTAATTATTAAATTTTTATGTTTTTATTTTAATGATTTCTTTTTTCGAAATATTTTATTAAAACGTGTTTTTAATTTAAAATATAATTATTTATATTTTTTGACAACAAATTATAATTTACAAGAATTACAAACAAATTTAGAATTATTTAATACTCAAAATACAAATTTTCAAACTAATAATTTAGCATTAACATTTTTTAAATATAATTGGAATTTAATTTTTAATTTTTATATTTATTTATTGAAAACTGTACAATTTACAAATATTCATTATTCTGAATTTAATAAATCATATAAAGTACAATTATTATTTAATAAACATTTATTTCAATTATTAAAAACAAAAATTAAATTCATAAAATATTTTAATAAATTACAAACTAAATCAAATATTTCAACTTATAAAATATTAAACTATTCGACTATAATTCGATCACCTACTACAACTTCGATAAAATATTTATCTAGTATAAAATATAAACAATTACTTTTATACATAAGTTCAAAACAGTTTAAATATAAAATTTATCGAAAATGTACAAGTTTTCAACAAAATGATTTTAAACGTCAACGTTTAATTATTTATTGTCGACATGCTTTACGTTATACTTATTTTAATCAAATCAAATGTCAAAATAATTCAAATAATGCTACAAAACATGAATTATATAATCAATTAATATTATTAAATTCAATTTCAACTTCAAATTTAAATACGACATTAAATAATAATTACAAAATTTATTATCCTAAACAAAGCTTTGAATATTATAATTTGTATCAGTGTGCAATTACTAGTTTAACAAATTTACAAGATCAATTTAATAAAATTTTAAATAAATTTAAACATTTACAAACTAAACAAATTAATTATAAACAAGTTGACGATTGTTGTAAAAATATACAACAACAAATAAATTTTTTCAATTCAACAACGTATTTTACAAATTTAAATTATAATAAATATTATAAATCACTTTATTTATTAAAATTTTTACTAAACCAACAAAATTTTGGAAAATTATCATTAAATTTAAAAATTTCGCATTCGATTTTATATAAATTACATCTTAAATATATTTATACACGAAAAGTTAAAATATTGAATAATAAAACTTATCAATACTCTCAATTTAATTCGCAACGATATAAAATTTCATACTTTTATGTTAATTATAATAAAGTACGATTCTTAATTCCAACTTTTAAACAAAAATATTTTCAATCTAAATTGTATTTAACATCACAAATATTTTCCAAATATTATTTAACACATTTATTACGAACATACAAGAAAAATGAAAATTTTTTAAATTTATCGAATAAAGTATTTCAATCATCAAGATTTTTATCTACTTTAAAACTTATTACAAATAATAAAAAATTTAATGATAAGTATTTTTATACTGATTTAATTATAAATTTGACAATACGTAAATTAAATGAAATTTATAATTCATTTTATACAAATTTTAATGTTATCAATACTAATACATCATCATTTTCAATTACTATAAAAAATAAAAGACAACAAAAAAAAAGCTTACAGACTAATAATAAATTATTCAAAAACTATACTTATATTAAATCTAATCATAAAAAATTATTATATTGTCAAAAATTATATTTATTACATATAAAAAAATATATACAATTGAAAAATAGTAATACAATAGTATTTATTAAACAAAAAAAAATTCCAAATCATATAAAAATATTATATACTTATTATACAACATATATTCATAAATATCAAATTTTAAAATATTTTTATAATCAATATATTTGGAAAGAATATTCGATTTTTGTTGATCAAGTATTATTACGTTTAAAATTAAAAAATTATGATTTAAATTATATAAAAACTTTATATTTTAATGTATTATTTGCAAAATTTTTTAATTTACCAATTTATGATTCTGTATTTTATACAAATTATAAATATAATTCTAAACTTCCTTTATTAATTAATTATTTTATTCTTATTAAACGCTTTTATTCTTAAAGATATTCTTAATAAGAATAAGATTGGTGAATAAAAACTAAATGGTTTTAGTATCAAACTGTGGATTTGACAAATATAGGTTCGATTCCTATTATTTACCTTATAAAAATATCTATAACTCAGTTGGTTAGAGTATACGCCTGATAAGCGTAAAGTCATTGGTTCAACTCCAATTAGATATAAAAAAATTTTGGATTAGATAACATAAAAGGTTAATGTGAGAAACTGCAAATTTCTTTAAATTGGTTCGATTCCATTTCTAATCTTTACAAAAAAAAACGGAGATATAATTTATTTGGTAAAATATATGATTTGCATTCATACGAAACAGGTTCAATTCCTGTTATTTCCAATAAAATTTAAACAGGTTTAATTTTTCTGTAGTAAATATACTATGAATTATTTTTTTGTAAATAAAAATAAACGAACTAAAGATAAATCTCATTGTCAGTATTTAGCAAAAAATTATTTTGAAACTTTTGTTATTAAAAATTTATTTAAAATTAAAAATCGATCACTTGAATCTAAATTTTTATATTTAAGTTATAATCAAGCTTATATTAATAATTTATTTTCGATTAATTATAATTTTCGAACACAACATAAAGATATTAGTTTTTTATCAGGGCGTACAAAATTTATTATTACTAAATATGGAATTGCACGTACGGATTTTAAAAAATTAATGTATTATAATTTAATTCCAAATGTTCAAAAATCAAGCTGGTAGAATAATCTAATGTTAACATTATTACAAACTATAAATTCATTAAATAATGCTATTTTACTTTCAAAAACACAAATAAAAATTACTAAATTTAATAATTTGACGTTAAAAGTGTTATTAACTCTACAACGTTTAAATTATATTGATTCATTTTTATTAAATAATGTACATACTCAATGCACAATTTTTTTATCAAAAAAACAGAATACAGTATTTTTTCAACAGATTCAATCGGTATCAACCCCTCATAAATTTATTTATATTACATATTCAGATTTAGTAAAATTAAAAACATTTGATTGTTCAGGAGAATATTTAATTTCAAGTACACATAATAAAATAATTATGACTAGTGATGAAGCAATTCGACACCATACCGGTGGTTTAGTTCTTTTAAAATTAAATTTTTAAAATGTTTTATTTAAATTTTTCATTAATAAAAAATTTTCGTTTAATTTTAACCACAAAATTTTTAATTTTAATAACTAAAAATGGAATTATAAAATTTCATACAAATATTTATAATTTATATTTTTATAAACAAATTTTATATTTAAGCCTTCAAACTAAAAATGTAAATTTAATTAATTTAAATTTTTCCCACAATTATTTAATTAATTTTTATAATGGATTATTTAACTTAATTTTTCCAGAAAAATTAAATTTAATTTTACAAGGAATTGGTTATAAATTTGTTTTTCAACATGATATATTAAAAATTCGAATTGGTTATAGTCATTTTATTGATTATAAATTGCCTAAAGATATTTATATATCATTAATAACACCAACAATTTTAGTTTTATATAGTAATAATAAATTAATTTTAACAAAAATTGCTGCATTTTTGAAATCACAAAAAAAAGTTAATATTTATAAAGGTGCTGGGATTTTTTATCAAATTGAATCTATTAATTTAAAAAAAAAAAATACTAATAAAAATAAAAATGCTAAATAATTTATCAGTATTCTTAAAAAATAAATATTTTTTTGTTTTATGTTTTTATTTAAAAAAGAATTTAACCAATAATTATACAACATTATTTTTAGGTTATAAAAATAACTATTTAATTCTGAATATTCCAGTTTTAATTTATATACTTAAATTAATATTAAAATTGACACAACAAATTGCTATAAAAAATGGAACTTTTTTGTTTTTAGCAACAAATAATAAAATTTTAGATTATATTATCCAACAAAATTGTTTAAAAACTAATAATAGTATATATTTGCAATCTACAACTCTAAAACATACAAATTTATTAAAGACTTTATCTTATTTTCCAGATTTAGTTATTAGTACTAATACACAAATAAATAAAAATTTTTTGAATAAATTAAATAATTATAATATACCTACAATATGTATGACTTCAAATGTGAATTTGCTTCAGCAATCTATGTATACATTAATTTTAAATAATCAATCTTTATATTCTAATTTATTATTTTATACACTGATTTTTAATCAAATTCGACAAACTAAAAAAAAATTGGGAGTCCAATTTTTAATTACTAAATAATAATTATAATTATATGCTTCAACCTTGTAGTTTAATACATGTTTATGATAATAGTGGTGTTAATTTAGTTAAATGTTTTAAAAATTTAACTTATCAAAATAATAAAACTTATCCATTTTTAATAAAAGTATCTGTACAAGAAATTAAAGCACATCGTAAAACATTAATTAAAAAAGGACAAATTTATAATGCACTTATTATAAAATCACGATACATGCAACCACGTTTTAATGGTCAACAAATTAAATTTGATAAAAATGGATGTATTTTAGTTAATAATATTAATTTTAAAAATAAAAAAACACGAAATAAAATAACCTTAATAGGTACATCGGTTTTTGGACTTATTCAAAAAGAATTTCGTTTATATTCTATAAAATTAAGTATTAATAGTATAAATATATTATAAAATAAAATGATTCAGTATTATTTTCAACAAATTAATCATAATCGTTACTTAAAAATGCTATATAAAACACCATATCAAATTAGTAATATTGATCGAATTTCCATGTTCATTCGATTTGATACACAATTAAATAATAAATTTATTGTTTTATGTAGTTTTTTTTTATTTAAAACAACTTTATTTAAAACAGGTCATTATATTGTTATTAATAAAAAAACAAAACAAATTTTAGGTTTAAATTATTATTTTACAAAGCAATTAATAATAAATTTTTTTAATATTTTTCTATTAAATTTATTAATACAGCCTGAAATTCAAAATAGTATTAATTTAACATCATTTGATTCGGATGCTAATTTTAATTTTACAATTATTAACTCCAATTGTTATTTTTTTGAACGTATTTTAATTAATCAATTTTATAAACGTGCATTACAAAGTTGTAATTTTCATATTACAATTAAATTTAAAAAGAATCAAAATATATATGACCATATTTTATTATTAAATTTTTTTAAATTTTATTTTAGTTAAAATTTAATTAAGTTTAATAATAAGAAGTTAAAATTTTTAAGTAGTTGACTGAGTATAAATTATTTTTTAAAAACAAAAAAATAAATTATACTTAAAATAATAAGTAAATTAAAGAATGGAATACTACTTAACAAAATTAAACCAGTTAAACTTAATAAAAATATTAACGCATAATGATAAAAAAATCCGGTTTGTGTTTCTGCAACTTTTGTACTTAATGTATCTAAAGTTGTTGTTAAAATACGAGGTCCTAAAATATTAAAAATTCCTTTATCAAAAATTGCATAGAAAGGATTATAACTTAAAAATAAAAGTTTTTGATAAATAACTTCAGAATATAATTTATCAAAATACCATTTTTTATTTAAAAAAATATAAAGTTCATGGAATAAATTGTTTTGTAACAGATGAGATAATGTTGTACAAAAATATTCATAAATAATTAATGCTAATCCAAAACCTATTAAACTGAAAATCACTGGAAAAATTTTAATCATAAATGGAATAAATTCTGCATCAACCATATAATTATGAATATAATTTATATATAATGCATTACCCCAGAAATCACTTCCTAAACCTACAGCCATATCATGAAAAAAGAAACCAATAAAAATACTAAATATTGATAAAATAAATAATGGTAATGCTAAGAGTAAAGGTGCATCATGTATTTTCATATAAACCGTTTTATAAGTATTTGTTTTAATAATAAAAGTTAACATAAGTAAACGAATTGAATAAAAGGCTGTACAAAAAGCGGCTAATGTACCTAAAATATAGGCAAAATGACTATGTATAGTAAAATTAGCAAATGAAATTTCTAATAATAAATCTTTTGAATAATAACCTGATAAAAAAGGAAAACCAAGTAAGGCAAATGAACCTATTAAAAACATTGAATATGTAAAAGGTAATACTTTAAGTAAACCACCCATTTTTCGCATATCCTGTTCATCGTGCATTGCATGAATAACAGAACCTGCACTTAAAAAAAGTAAGGCTTTAAAAAATGCATGATTTGTTAAATGATACATACTAACATTATAACCGGAAATTCCACATGCAAAGATCATATAACCTAATTGACTACATGTTGAATAAGCAATAACTTTTTTTAAATCATTTTGTACTAATCCAATGGTAGCAGCATAAAAAGTTGTTATTGCACCTACGATTGTAACGATTGTTAATGCAAGTGGAGCATATTCAAATATAAAAGAACTGCGACAAATAACAAAAACACCGGCTGTAACCATAGTAGCTGCATGTATTAATGCGGATACAGGTGTAGGTCCTTCCATAGCATCTGGTAACCAAATATGTAAACCTACTTGTGCAGATTTACCAACAGCACCTATAAAAATAAAAATACAAATTAAATTCAAAATATTTAAATCGCAATTGAAAATATTAATGGTATTATTAATAAAATAAGGAGCTAAAGCAAATATTGTTGAATAATCAACTGTTTTAAAAATATAAAATATAGTAACAATTGCAAAAATAATGCTAATATCACCTATACGATTAACTAACATTGCTTTTATTGCAGCTTTATTAGCTTGAATACGTGTATACCAAAAATTAATTAGTAAGTAAGAACAAAGACCGACACCTTCCCATCCTACAAACATTTGAATATAATTATTTGCAGTAACTAATATAAGCATAAAGAAGGTGAATAATGATAAATAAGCTATAAAGCGATTAAAATGTGGATCATGTTCCATATAACTTAAAGAATAAATATGAACTACTGTTGAAATTGTTAAAACGACTACTAACATTGTAGCAGTTAAACTATCAAAAATAAAATCCCAATATAATTTAAAAGAACCTGCTATAATCCAAGGACTTAAAGTAATATAACATGGACTTGAGCATAAACATACTTCATAAAAAATAATGTAAGCAAAACAACAAGCAAGAACAATTAAACTAATTGCAATTTTTGTTGAACCTTTTTTAGTTAATAAATTCCCAAAAAATCCGGTAATAAATGCTGATAAAAATGGTAAAAATATAATAAGTAAATACATTTTAAATTTATTATTTATAGATTTTATTATATACAAAATCTATATAATTAAAAAATTATCTGTAAGATAAAAATTTAATAACAGATTTTTTTTTTTTTTTAATTGCAATTTTTTTTTTTTTACAACCATTATATGGAATGGGAGTTAAATCATAAATTTTTGAAATTTGAATAGAATGTAATTTATAAAGTTTTAAAAACGTTTTTAGTTTCGTATTTAAGGGTTTTGCATAAATATTAATTAATATGTTTGGATAATTATTTAAAATTTGTTGTAAATTTTGAATATTATTTTCAGCAAACATTTTATAAGCATATAAAGTTTGTTTGGATTTTCCTTTAAATCCAAATGCTGATAAAGTTTTCGTTGAAATTTGTGTTGGTGTTACTGTTGTGATAAACATATTATTTAATGTTGTTTTAATGTATAATTTGATGACTAGTAACTGTTTTTGTTGAAAATTAGTAATTGTTGTTGATGTACAATTTAAGGGAAATTGATATAATTTACAATTTTGTAAATTTTTGAAGTATTTCTTAGTTAATAATTTAGATGTTTGAGTTAGATTTGTATTTAATTGTTGGTTATACATTTTAGATTGTATAGAAATTATTAAATGTATAATAAGATTTAAATTTAGGAGAATATTCAATTGGTGTTTTTTTTATACATTTTGTAATATCATCATAAGTTACTTCATAAAAACCCATTAAAGGAAAATCTTTACGTAATGGGTGACCGATAAAACCATAATCTGTTAAAATACGACGAAGATCTGTGTTATGAGTAAAATATATTCCAAAGAAATCATAAATTTCACGTTCCCACCAATTAGCACCTTTGAATAAAGTTGTAATGGTTTCAATTGAATCTAATTCTTTTAAATAAGTTTTAATTTTTATACGTGAATTATAAACTAAACTTAATAAAGTATAAACAATTTCAAAACGAAATTGTTTCATTGGATAATCAATTGCACACATATCTGCCATTGTTTGATATTGACTATTTGTATATTTTTTCAAAAAATTAATAACAAGAGTATTATAGTTTTTATTAATGATAAAAGTTAATTCTCTATTAGTATAAATAGAGGCTTGAATATAATTTGGAAGCATGTTTAAAATCGATTTACTAAAATTAATATAAAGACGGATGGTATTATTATATATTTGTTTTGACATTATTAGACAATTTAATTGTCAAATTTATACTTGACGGAATGTTTTTGGTTAAAAATTTTAAAATATGAAATAATTGAAAATAGGTTGAATAATTGTATATTATAAATTTATATTGACTAGAATAAACACGTGTTTCAAATGTTTCAATTGATTTTTTATAAACATGTGGTGAACGTAATATTGAAAAGCGATGATATTGAGTTGGAAAATTATATTGTTGGATATTAAATTGATTTTTATTAAAAATCCTTTGAATTTTTATTTGATAATTTTGAAAAATTATTTTGTTACCACTTGTTAATTTTAATGTTAAAAGTATCGGATACTGATATTGTTTGATCATTGAAAATTTATTTATAAACATAAACTGAGTGCAAGTTTATGTGCAAGTATAAAGATAGGTGATGGATTAATAAATAAATAAATTAATAATATACTTGTTAAACTAATGACAAATGCAGTAGTTTTACTTAAATTATGAGTTAAAATTAAAAAATTATTAGTTTTTTCAAAATAAATAATTTTTAAAAATCGAATATAATAAAATAAACAAATAATACTTAAAAGAATACCAATACAAGCCAATAAAATAAAATTATTTTCAATACAAACAAAAAAAGAATAAAATTTAGCTAAAAATCCGGCCATTGGTGGTACACCTGCCATTGAGAACATTGTAATAATAAAACTTAAACCTAAAGTTTTATTGTATGAATATAAATATGATAAATCAGATAAATATTTAATTTTATTATTTAAATAACTATAAATACTCCAAATATTTAAAATAGATAAAAGATAAATAATTAAATAAACAAAAGCACTTTGAATTCCTTCAATAGTTCCAGTTGTAATACCGAGAATAATATATCCAATATGTGTCATAGAACTAAAAATTAAAAAACGTTTAATTTTATATTGTTTAAAAGTATTAAATGTTGCAATTATTAATGAAAGTAAAATATTTATTGTAAGTAATATTTGCCAAATATTAATAAAATTAAAAAAAACAACATTTAAAATTTTAATAAAAATTAATAATAAAGAGAATTTAGGTACTGAATTAAAAAATAATGTAATAATGCTTGGGGTACCTTCATACACATCTGGAGCCCAAATATGAAATGGTGCAATAGTTAATTTAAAAAGTAAACTTGTATAAATTAAAATAAAACTAAATATAATTAATTTATTTGATGTAGTTGTTAATAAAAAAATAGATAATTCTTTTAAATTTGTTAATCCAGTCATTCCATAAAGTAAAGCAATACCTAATAATAATAAACCAGATATAATTGAGCCTAATATAAAATATTTTAAACCTGCTTCAGAAGAATAAATGTTATTTTTTTTTAAAGCGGTTATAGTATAAAAACATAAACTCTGTAATTCTATAATGATATAATAATGTAATAAATCATTTGTATTAAGTAATAAGCAAATACTTAAAATTGATATTAAAATTAATATTAAATATTCGTAATTATTTATTTGATTATTTTTTAAATAAGAATTAAATGTTAATAAACAAAGAATTGTAATACCAAAAATAAATATTTTACCTATTTGTGTATAATAACTAATGATAAATTGACCATTAAATAATATTTGAAAATTGGTTAAGTTTTGAGAATATAAAATAATTAAGATAAATGACGTGAAGATAATTAAATTAGTAATGATAGTAGTAATTATAGGAGTATTATATTTTTTATTATTTAATAATGTATATTTTGTTGATATAAATATACTATATATTAATATAATAATTATAGAAAAAATTAAAAAAATTTCAGGAATTAAAAATAATAAATCAAGAGAAATAAAAGTTGTAAGCATAATTATTTTATTAAATAATAATTTTTCTTTATTATTAAGCGATAAAAAAAAAAAAATAATTTATACTTTTGCAAAAGTATTTAAGCACTTAAAATTATTTTCAATAGGTGTATTATTGATATAGATTGTATATTTACATATATATAAATAAATAAGAAATGGCAAATTTTATTAAATTAAATAAATCCTTTTTGGATTTGAATAAATATATAAATTATACATATATTGAAGTTTTGCTCTCACTTAATATAAGAATTCCTCATTTATGTTATCATAATCAATTACCTGTTTCTGGAAATTGTAGATTATGTTTAGGAATTATTGGAGCAGACCGTAAACCTGCTCCTTTATGTGCTACAAGTGTACGACCAAATGATATTGTAGATTATAATAGTACACGTGTACGTCGTTTACGTCAAGATGTTTTAGAATTTTTATTAATTAATCATCCAATGGATTGTCCAGCTTGTGACCAAGGTGGCGAATGTGATTTACAAGATTATAGTTATAATTTTGGCAGTGATCGTTCACGTCATACTTTTAGTTATAAAAAAACAATTTTAAATAAAGATCGAGGTGCAATTGTAAAAACAGTGATGAATCGTTGTATTAATTGTACTCGTTGTACACGTTTTTTTGCTGAAGTTGTAGGTACTACTTTAGTTGGAATTATTGGTCGTGGTATTAATTCGGAAATAAGTTCTTATGTAGATATGAAATTTAGTGACTGTGAATTTTCTGGAAATGTTATTGATTTGTGTCCAGTAGGTGCTTTAACTTCACAATCAAATGCATTTGCATTTAGACCTTGGAATTTAAAACGTTTTAATTCTTTTGATATTTTAGATAGTTTAGGTTCAAATATTGTAGTTCATTCTTATGGTTCAACAATTGTTAAAATAACTCCTGGAATTAATTATGATTTAAATTTAAATTGGATTTCAGATAAAGCACGCTATATGTTTGATGGTTTATATAAACAACGTATTTTAAAACCTTTATATGTTAACAAATTAAATCAATTTGTTACATTAACTTGGTCTGAAGTTTTTTATATTTTAAAAAAAGAAGTTTTACAAAAAAATCATAAGATTAATATTGGTTGTTATTTTGGTGAATTATTAAATAATGAAACAATTTTTACAGCTTCTAAATTTATGGATGTTATAGGTAATTCAAATAAATATAGTTTTCAAGATTCATTATTTATTAATAATGATTTTGTTCAAAATTTTACAATGAATTCTCATGTTACTACATTTAGTAATACTGATATGTGTTTTATTTTTGGTGCAAATTTAAAGACTGAATCGCCTTTATTAAATATACGTTTACGAAAACAATATTTAGCTACTGCTCTTTCAATTTTAACTTTTGGAATACATAGTTCAGTTTTATATCCAACATATTTTTTTGGATTTAAAATGAAAACATTAATAAAATTTATTGAAGGATCAAATAATTTTTGTAAATATTTATGTGTAAAAAAAAATCCAATTTTTTTATTTAATGTTAATTTATTCAAAACAGAAACATTATATAATTTTATTACAATGTTTCAAAATACTTTAATAACAAATAATAGTAATATTACAAAACAAAATTTTAATTTCTTTCATTCGAATATTGAATTTTATAATCAATTATATTTAAATTTAAATGTTAAATATAAAACTCAAAATTTAACAAATTTAAATTGTTTATATTTATTAAATGTTGATAAAAATTTTGAATCGATTTTAATGCAATATGGTAAATTAACTAAAGATATTTTTACAATTTATCAGGGTCATCATTATAATAATTATTTAAATTTTGCTCAATTGATTTTACCATCAAAACCTGCAATTCAAGAAGAAGGTTCCTTTATTAATGCAAATAGTGATGTTTTACATATAACTGATGTTTTACATGATGATAATATTTTTGTAAAAGATAATCTTTTAATTTTATATAGTGTTTTTAGTACATTATTTCCTACATTGAAAGATAATTTAAAATTAATTTTAGCAAATAAAAATTTAATTAATTTAAATCCGGCTTTAAATTCAAAAAAACTTTCAGATTTAATTTTTAATTATACAGTAATTAAATTAAAAAATAATATTTTAAAAAATTATACATTAAATACTACTTTATACAAATTTTATGCTAATGATAATATTAGTTTGGCTTCACAACTTATGTCAAGTTGTAATAAAACATTAGTTAAACGTTTTAATTATTAAAAAAATGATGATAAAAACTTTATACTTAATTCTTGAATATTTATTGATTATTTTACCTGTTCTTATAGGTGTTGCTTATATGACATTAGTTGAACGTGAAATTTTGGGTAGCATTCAACGTCGTAAAGGTCCAAATGTAGTTGGTCCTTCTGGTATTTTACAACCTTTAGCAGATGGATTAAAATTAATGCTCAAAGAAATAATTTTACCAACAAATGTTAATACATTTTTATTTATTTTAGCTCCAGTTATTACTTTTACAGGAACTATGCTTTATTGGGCTATTTTACCATTATCTAAAGGAGTCACATATACAGATTTTAATGTAGGTGTTTTGTTTTTTTATGCAATTTCATCTTTAGCTATTTATGGAATTATTTTAGCTGGTTGGGCAAGTAATACTAAATATCCTTTTATGGGATCTATTAGATCAACAGCTCAAATGGTGTCTTATGAATTATCTATTGGTACTGTTTTTGCAGTTATATTTTTATGTACAGGTTCATTAAATTTTACAAAAATTGTTTTAGCACAACAATATATTTGGTTTTGTATTCCATTATTTCCATTATTTATTATTTTTTTAATTGCTTTACTTGCAGAATGTAATCGTCATCCATTTGATTTACCAGAAGCAGAAGGTGAATTGGTTTCAGGTTTTAATACTGAATATTCTGCTATGGGTTTTGCATTATTTTTTATAGGTGAATATGGTAATATTATTGTTATGAGTACATTAATTAGTATTTTATTTTGTGGAGGTTGGTTACCTTTATTTGGTTTGACTTGTATTCCAGGTATTATTTGGTTGTGTTTAAAGATTTGTTTTTTTATTTCGTTTTATGTTGTTGTACGAGGTGCCTATGTACGTTTTCGTTATGATCAATTAATGCGTATTGGTTGGAAATCTTTGTTGCCTTTATGTTTTGGCTGGTTTATATTTATATCTGGTCTTTTATTAACTTGTAATATTTTACCTAATATTTTATGTTTTTAATAAAATATATTTTTGTATCAGTAATTATTTTTTTAATTAGTTTTTTTGGATTAATTTATAATAAAAAAAGTATTTTAATTATTTTGATTGCTATTGAATTAGTATTATTATCTGTAAATATTTTATTTATTGTATTTTCAATTTATTTAGATGATATTATTGGACAAATATTTACGTTATTTATATTAACAATAGCTGCAGTTGAAACTTCTATTGGATTATCACTTTTATTAGTTTCGTATCGTGTACGTGGAAATATTTTAATTGATAATTTTAATTTATTATATTTTTAGATAAATTTATTTATCTAAAATGTTTCGATAACTCAAATGGTTAGAGTGAAGGTCTGAAAAACCTTATGTAGTGGTTCAATTCCATTTCGAGACAAAAATTAATTTATCTTTTTAGTCTACTGGTTAGGACATTACCCTTTCACGGTAATGAAGCAAGTTCGATTCTTGCAAGAGATGGTTTTTTAATATGAAATTTTTAAATTTACGAAAAAAATTTATTACAAAATTTATTATTGATGGCAAAAAATATAATTCATTTTATATATTAAATAATATTTTTCAATTTTTAAATATAAAAAATAAACATAATTATCAAATTTTTAATATATTTTTTTTAATTATTGAACCACTTTTTTATATTGAAAAAATTGTATCAATGTCACAGTTAATTCAGTATGTTTTATTCTTGCCAAGAAAAAAAAAAATACGTACAATTTTAAATTTATTAGGTGAAACAAGTAAAAAAATAACACCTACAAAATTTCAAACATTAAGTCAAATTTTAAGTGGTGAAATTTATAACTCATTATTTAAAACAAGTTTTATTTATGCTACTTATAAATTACAAAATGAAAATTTTTTAAAATTAAAAAATAATTCTCATTATAGATGGTTTTAATTTTTTAACTTAAGAGTATAATTTAATGGTAAAATATTGATCTCCAAAATCAACATTAAGGGTTCAATTCCCTTTTCTCTTGATTTAATAAAAATGGCAACCTTAACTCAAGTCATTACATTTCGATTAAACCCACAAACCTTTGCAAAAAAAAAAATTTCTGCACTTTGTCAAAATCCTCAGAAAAAAGGAATTTGTTTAAATATTTTAATACGAAATCCAAAAAAACCTAATTCAGCACGTCGAAAAGTTGCTAAAGTGAAATTACATAATAATTATATTATTACAAGTTATATTCCAGGTATAGGTCATAATTTACAGGAACATTCAATTGTTCTAGTTCAAGGTGGTAAACGAAAAGATTTACCCGGTGTTCATTATAAAATTATACGTGGGGTTTATGATTGTTCTGGTGTTTTGACACAAAAAAATTCACGTTCAAAATATGGAATGAAAAAAAAAAGTCTTTAATAGTTCAAAGGTGGAACGCATGACTGTTAATCATGAAGTTATAGGTTCGAGTCCTATTTAAAGAGTTTTTTCAATTATAATAACAAAGAATGTAAAACTCGCGCTCTTTTTTGAAAATCGAATGTTAAAATTCTTATATTAATTAAAAATATCATTTTAATGAGAATCATAGTTAAATTATAATTGAAAATTTTGTTTATTTGGTGGAATTTGGTAGACACGATAGACTTAAAATCTATTTCATTTAATGAGTACAAGTTCAAGTCTTGTAATAAACAAAAAAAGTATTAAAAAGGTTTATAATTCAATTGGTTAGAATGTGCTGCTCATAACTGTGAAGTTATAGGTTCGAGTCCTATTAAACCTAAAATTTAGTTGGAATAATAGTTTTAATGGTTAAAATACTAGATTGTCATTCTAGAAGATACAGGTTCGAATCCTGTTTATTTCGTTTCGATATTAAAATATAAAAATGTTTTTTAATGATTTATATGCGTTATTTGTATTTTTTATTTGTGCAATTGTTATTTCTTATGTTGCATTTTTAATTTCTTATATATTTGGTGTACGAGCAGATGATTCGAATAAATTAGCTTCATATGAATGTGGATTTACTCCTTTTGATGATGCTCGCAATACATTTGAAATTCATTTCTATTTAGTTGCTATTTTATTTTTAATGTTTGATTTAGAAATTTCATTTTTGTTTCCATGGGCTGTTTCGTTATCCACATTATCTTTTGTTGGTTACTTTGCTATGGTTATTTTTTTTATTCTTTTAACATTAGGATTTATTTACGAATATAAAAAAGGTGCATTAGAATGGGAATAAAAATAAATTTTAGATGAGATAGTTAAATTGGTATAACAGTAGAATCATAATCTATTATCCATAGGTTCGAATCCTATTCTCATTAAAAAAGATATTTCAGAATGTAACGTCAATGGTTAACGTCTTTGTCTTGGGCACAAATGTAGTATGTTCGATTCATACCTTTCTGATTTTAGTTTAATAATAATGTCTAATTTTTTTTTTAATTTTTTTGCAAGTATTCTTATAATTTCTGTTTTTATGACCATATCGGTCAATAATGCTGTTTATGCAGTATTATTTTTAATTTTAGCTTTTTTTAGTACTATGTGTATTTTATTTTTATTAAATATTGATTATTTAGCATTATTATTTATTTTAATTTATGTTGGTGCAATTACAATTTTATTTCTTTTTGTAGTGATGATGCTTAAAATAAAAATAAATGATAAAAATACAACAAAATTTCTTTCATTTATTAATATTATTATAAGTTGTTTAATAATTTATAACGTACTTTGTAATGTTCAAATTTTAAATATATTTTTACCAACAACAACAACAGCACTTGAAACATTAACATATCAAAATTGGTTTTCGAAACTTTATTATGTTGATAATATAAAAATGTTAGGTCAAGTATTATTTACGACTTATTATTTTTATTTTATATTAGCTGGATTTGTATTATTAGTAGGTATGATCAGTGCTATTCTTTTAAGTAAAGAATCAAATCGAACAATACGTCGTTATCAATTAGTTTATCAACAATTATCTCGTGAAGTTTCAAATGCTGTATTTTTAGTTCATTAAATTTTATTTTTTTTTTATAAAAAATAAAATTAATTAGATAATAGTGAGAAAATTTTTATGATTTATAATGAAATATCTATTTTATTAGATATTTAAATAATTAAGAGTTTGATCCTAGCTCCGAATGAATGCTAGTAGTATGCTTGAACACATGCTAGTTAATATTAAATTTTTGATAATTAGTTATAATTTTTAGAAATTTAATATAGCGTAAAGGTGAGGAAAAAATTATACTCTCTAGAAATGGCTGTAAAAATTTAATTTAATCAGTAATAATTAATAAAGGAAAATAGAGAAAATTTATTTTCTGTTTTTGGATGTATAATTTTTTAAGATTAAATAGTTGGTGAGGTAAAAGCTTACCAAGTTTTAGATCTTTAGTTGATTTGTGAGAATGACCAACCACATCGAGATTGAAAGAAAGCTCGAACTTAAATTAAGGCAGCAGTGGGGAATATTGGACAATGAACGAAAGTTTGATCCAGCAATACTACATAAGTGATGAAGGCTTTATCGCTGTAAAACTTAGAATTTAATAAAATAATGATTATTAAAAGATTAGTTCTGACAAACTCTGTGCCAGCAGTCGCGGTAATACAGAGGGAACAAGCATTATTCGTCTTTACTGGGCGTAAAGTGTCTTAAGGTGATTTTTATTAATTAAATATTAAATATTAAAGCTTAACTTTAATATATATTTAATATTGAAAAATTTGAGTATCAAAGATGATTATAGAATTTTTAATGTAGGGGTAAAATCCGTTGATATTAGAAAGAATACCTTTTGGTGGAGACAATAATCAAGTTGATTACTGACATTGATAGACGAAAGCATGGGTAGCAAACAGGATTTGGTACCCTGGTAGTCCATGCTGTAAACAATAAATATTAAATATTTGATCTGGTTAAACATATAATTTTATATGGGAAGAAAATCATTTTAGATTTTAACATCAAATATTAAAAGTTAACACGTTAAATATTTCGCCTGGGGAGTAAAACCGCAAGGTTGAAACTCAAAGGAATTGACGGGAGCTTATACTTACGGTGGAGCATGTGGTTTAATCCGATAGTCCGCGTGGAATCTTACCAATTTTTGACAGTTATTTAGTTTTGATTAAATAAACAGGTGTTGCATGGTCGTTGTCAGCTTATGTTTTGAAATTTTATAAGTATAACCCTTAATTTAATTTACTAATATTTAGAAAAATTTTTAAACTAAAAATTACTAAGTAAGTACTATTAAATTAGAAATATAAAAGTTTTTTTATATTTTATGAGGATGAAAATAGATCGTTATGACCCTTATAAATTGGGCTACACATGTGCTACAATATTTTATACAAAAAGTTGCAATTATGAGAATAAGAGCAAATCTTATAAAATAAAATTAAATACGGATTATAGATTGAAACTTATCTATATGAAGTTGGAATCGTAAGTAATCGTAAATTAGTATGTTACGGTGAATCATAGTACTTGAGCTCTGTACACACCGCCCGTCACATTAAAGAAGTAATTTTCGATTGAAATTTTGATTTATTTTTAAATATTCTAAATATAATTTTTATTTAGTTATTTTTCTATAAATTTTAATTAAATTATAAATTATAATTTTAATGAAGTCGTAACAAGGTAACCGTATGGGAACATGCGGTTGGAATTTATTAGAATTCATTTTTTTTATATTTTATGAATAAGTTAATTATATAAAAATTGTTTCAAAGTGTATGGTTACTAGCAAGTTTCATGAATTTGTTATTTAGGTTCAATTCCTAACTTTGAAAATTTTTTATAAATATATATATAAGCATTAGATGGATACCTTGATATTTATTAATTTATATGGACGTTATTTATTTACGAAAATATTTATTGAATTTTATATTATGAAATAAATGTTTCCAATGAGAAAACTTTTTCTGAATGAAATTAAGTTAAAAATTAGTGAATTGAAACATCTTAGTAACTAAGTAAAAAAATCAAACGAGAGTCTGTGAGTAGTGGCGAACGAAAATGGATAAGGGTTTAAATTAAACAATTATTAAAATTTATAAATTAACATAGATGGTTTATAATTCCAGTATAAGTTTAATTTTGTTTAATTTTAGAGTAAAACGAAATAGGTGTAATTTTGTTTGAAGATAAGGGAACCATCCTTTAAGCCTAAATAAAATAAATAATCGATAGTGAACAAGTACTGTGAAGGAAAGGTGAAATAGAATTTACGAAATTGAAATAGAACTTGAAATCTAATGCTTTTAGCAATTGGAGCTTTAATTGAAAAGTGACAATGTACCTTTTGTATAATGGACCAGTAAGTTTATTTATATAGCAAGTTTAAATTGTTAAATGGAAACGTAGTGAAAGCGAATTTGAAAAGAATTATTTTTAGTTATATAAATAAGACCCGAAACCAAGTGATCTAATTATGAACAAGTTGAAAAAATATTAAATTATTTTTGAGGACTGAACCCGTGTCTGTTGCATAAGATTGGGATGATTTGTGATTAGGGGTGAAAGGCTAATCAAACTTGGAGATAGCTGGTTTTCTGTGAAATCTATTTACGTAAAGTATTAAAATTATTTTTTTGGGGTAGAGATATCGATAAAAGAGGGTTGCCTATAAAGCTTTACTAATTTTAAGGAAACTTCGAATACGAAAAAATATTTTAATAAACGGACTTATAATGCTAAGGTTGTAAGTCGAGAGGGAAACAGCCCAGATTGTTTATTAAGGTCTTTAAATTTTTTCTTATAAAAAATAAGATATTAAATGAATATAACTAAGAGTTAGGTTCAGAAGCAGCCATTCTTTAAAGAAAGCGTAAAAGCTCATTAGTTTAATTTAGTATTTTTTACGATGTATAGAGATTTAAAAGAAAAATACCGAAATAGCAAATTAAATTTTATTTTAAAAATTTAATAGTAACAGAACGTTCTGTATGCAAAAAGATAAATTGAAAAATTTATTAATGTATCAGAAGTGATAATACTGGTATGAGTAATATAAATAATATTAAATAGGTAATTAAATATTATCGTCGAAAATTTAAGGTTTTTAATTTATAATTGTTAAACAAAATTAAGTAATACGGTTTCTAAAAATTTAAGTGAAAACTTAGTTTGATGAATATTATATTCAGAAACTTTTAAATTTATAGTTAATACAAAATTATATTTAAAATTCAAAATATCTGGATTAGAAAACCGTACTTAAAACCAACAATGGTAAATGGGTAGAGTATACTAAGACGAAAAAGTGAATCATAGTGAAGGAACTCGGCAAATTAACCTTGTAACTTCGGAATAAAAGGTTTTTATTAAGTGTATTTTAATTAATAAAAAAATAGAAAAGGGGGTAGCGACTGTTTAATAAAAACACAGGACTTTGCAAAATTGTAAAATGATGTATAAGGTCTGACACCTGCCAGGAACTGTGTAGTTAAAATTGGAGAGAATTTATTTTCAATCTAAGCAGCAGTAATCGGCGGCCATAACTCTGATGGTCCTAAGGTAGCGAAATTCCTTGTCAACTAATTATTGACGTGCATGAATGGTGTAACGACTTCCCCACTGTCTCCACTATGAGCTTTGTGAAATTGAAATATTTGTGAAGATGCGAATTATATATGGTTAGACGGACAGACCCCGTGCACCTTTACTACATTTTTTAATTGATTATTTTTATAAAAGTGTGTAGCATAAGTGGGAGTTTAAATTCAGTTTTAAATAATAATGAAATACCACTCGTTTTATAATTAATAGCTAATTTATTAAAAAATAATAAAGACATATTAAAGATTGGTAGTTTAACTGGGGTGGTTTTCTCCAAAAAAGTAACGGAGAAATATAAAGGTAAATTAATAGTTATTGTTGTGATAATTATTTATGTGTAATGGCTTAAATTTGCTTGACTGTAAGATTGACAAATCAAACAGAAACGAAAGTTGATCATAGTGACCCGGTAATTCTTTATGGAAAGGTTATCGATCAATGGATAAAAGGTACGCCGGGGATAACAGGCTTATAATTCTCTAGAGTTCATATCGACGGAATTGTTTGGCACCTCGATGTCGGCTCATCACATCCTAGCTGAAGAAGGTTCTAAGGGTTTGGCTGTTCGCCAATTAAAGTGGTACGTGAGCTGGGTTTAAAACGTCGTGAGACAGTTTTGTCCCTATCTGCCATATACAAACGAAAAAATTAAATTAATAATTCTAGTACGAGAGGACCGAATTAGATTGATCAATGGTATATAAATTATTTCTTTTTGAAGTATTGTTTAGTAGCTAAATCAATAAAAGATAAATACTGAATAAATATAAGTATGAAACTTTATTTAACTTTTTTCGAAAAAAAAAGTAATAGAACATTACTTAAATAGGCTTAATGTGTAAATTTTTGCTAATAAGTACTAATTTTTTGTTAAATTTATAAAAAATAAGATTTCGTAGCTCAGTTGGTCTAAAGCGTTGGACTGTAAATCCAAAATGGTTATTCCATGTCAACAGTTCGAATCTGTTCGAAATCAAATTAAGAAAAAATAAGTGAGTGTATAGCTTAATAGGATAAAGCTATCGACTTTTAATCGATTGAGTCAGGGTTCAATTCCTTGTGCACTTATTCTAAATGAAGTTAATACTACAA